GATGGAATCTTACTTCTAAGCAATACCTGTCTTTCGCAGGAAACAGAAACAGATAGGGATCCATCATGTTGGATCATGGAATATTCATCTTGACAAGAAATTCTATATAGATTAAAATATTTATCACAAACAAAAGGGCTGTAGCTCAGTTAGGTAGAGCACCTCGTTTACACGCGCGCCAATGTTTTTTCAGAGGAGTCCATCATGCAATCAACAGAATTTCTCTTATTGAGTTGTTGAGTTGAGAAATTTATGTCTTACTCCATGGATTCGAGGGAACAAGAGAACAATAGCCTGACAAATATTTGATTGGTCCAATTCCGGTGCCATTTTAGGCGCTAAAAAGAACCCGCCATAGATTTGATAATTGATAAGGTGAATACCCAGTCCATTCAATGCTAGGCATAATGAGTACAAGGACCTCAAAAAAAATCTCTTTTCGTCCTATGAACTTTAAGGTGTATGAAGTTTCATATTTGACGCTTTGGGCAGAGCGATAGAGACTCCATTTAACTTAAATTCACTTAGGTTGATCTAGGCCAGAGGCAGACCTACGTCAAGGTAATTCTTCTTTGAAACACTTTGGTATTGCTCCTGGACAGAAATACAAATACTAAATCAGAGCACGTGGAGCCATCTCGGTATCTTTCTGTGAAGAAAAAAATGGCGGACTAGCTGATATCTATATCAGTTGATGAAAGAGCCCAATGCAAAAAAAAAATGCATGTTGGGTCTTTGAAACAGTTCGAATCATTTCGGTACTAATAAGTTTGATCTGTTTTACCGAGAAGGTCTACGGTTCGAGTCCGTATAGCCCTAATTTTGGAATTCTTTTTTTTTTTTATTGAATTTTTTTATTTTGTATAGTTTTATAGTTTTCATTTCCTCATTATTGTTTGTAGCTGGTCGGTTGCATGCTCCATCGAAATAGAATCATGCCCACATGCTCGTTCTTCGGGGATCATTCAAAGCATAAAACTTAAAAAAAAAAATGAATGGACCCAATCGGCATTTTTCCAATTTCGGATAAACAAACCCATTCTTCTTGAGAAATCCTCGTGAGTCAATTACATACATACGAATTTTTCCTTCCTACCCACGATCAAAGAGTTAGTGATACTCCTTTTCTTTGGTATATCCTCGGTATACCCAATATAAGTGAATTTTTGAAGCCAAACTCATGACATGAGCCCGGCTAAAAACTACAATCAGACCCAAGCCGAATGGAATCAAATATCGAATAGTAAATTAGTAAATCACGCGGATCTTGGACCGGGATATAGAATATTTATAAATATTTGTATCCCAATATACTCCAACCTAATTGCTCATCGTTCCTAATTCCAATTCTACTGATGCTGACTTTATGCAAGAAGATTGAGGGTCTGTTTGAACTTGGGCGAGTTAGGAACCACCCGACTCATCGCCTTTATTTTGCGGAAAAACAACCCCCTTTTTTTTTTTCAAAGATAATGAATTGGTCTGGTCTTAATTAAATCCATTAGTGTTTGCATCCTTTCGATTTCCGTGAGTTGGTTTTAGCATTTGGTCTGTTGAATCGTCGGCTAACGCGCGATTCCATTAGAAATCTCTTCTATAGATCAGAGCATTTACGATTCATTCGGCTGATTCTGTCACTGTGCTGCGCCCCAGTGTATAGGTTTGCTTCAAAATCAAGATTTTGACTGATATTAAACCTAACCCATTAGTTTGTCTTACTAGTAGTTGATCTTACTAGGTATTATTCTTATTTGATTAATATCCAGTCATTTCGGACCCATTTTGAGTACTAAAGATCGGTTTTTAGAATGATTCTTTCAAGTTTCAAGACTTCGCGCTCTAATTTCATAACTCAATTTTCTTTTTTTGGGCGCAAGTCGAGCATAGTATAGGTTCAAAGCCCATAATTTTGGGATAGGAATCTATGAGTTGTTATATGCAAGAGTTCCTTGCAATTAACCCAGTGAATCAAATCTATTCAATCTTGGACAAGGAAAGATAATAGATAGAATCGATCAATGCACTCTGCTTCCATATCTAATCAATAGAAGCAATAATTTTTTATCTGGATCTTAATGAAAAGAATATACCAATACCTTTTGATTGAATTAGATTCATATTATTAATAAAAATCAATTTAGTTAATTATTTATTTAGTTAATTATTTATATTAATATTATTTGATAATAATATCTTAATAATACATCTTAATTGATAATAATATCTTAATAATACATCTTAATAACATTTGGTCTTTATTTTATTCATATTAATATATAATTATATAATTCTAAATATGAATAAATGAAAATATGAATAAAATAAAAATCAAAATTATTATTAATAAAAATCAAAATTATTATTAATTATTTAGAATTTTGATTTGAATGAATGTCCTTTCTTTAGTTTAGAGAGACCCTGGGCGCAGTAAAAGCAAGAGAGTCTTATTTGTATTGTATAAGAACAGGATATGTCTATACCATATAAAAATAGAATTGAA